TAAAGCAAAAAAGTCTCTTCAAATAGCACCAATTCACCCCCTCAAATCCACCTGTATCAATGATTACATTCAATTTAACTTATTTAAATTAAAAAGAGGAATTCTTTTCCCGCAATACTAATCACTGCCTTCTCCAGCTCGCTAAAAACATCTTTTCACAACCAAACCCCTTAAACAAAAAAATTAAGATTAGGTGATATCACCTTCCAATCATTAATGATTCTATTTAAGGAAATATTTTCAACAAGTAAATAAAATAAACAATAAAACACCCTATCATAGCAGTTTATACTCCTACTAAATAATTACAATGTAACGTACTACCACATTTATCTTACGCCACACAAAATAAAAACCTAATCAACTTAGGGGGGATAATGAAAACCCCTTTTAATTTCCGGCAAAATTCCCTCCTTTTCAGCCAAACTACCATCTCAATTAACCTATAAAACCATTTCCTCATTAGCTATCTTCAAATTACAACCATCATTTTTACTCTAAGCCAAGATGTAAAACTCCGTTTCACTTTAATACTTGAAATACTACAGTCTATTTAACTTAACATCCCATAACTAAATAATTAAAAATTTCCTTTCAATCCTAAGCTGAATACATTATATCTGCTAATCTAGCCTATTAACTAAAAAGTAAAAATAAGTACACAACTAACTATGGTGAACACTACAACCCCAATTAAATTATAATTTAACCTCCGCATAACTCTTATAAACCTGTACACTACGCTCTTCATTCCTCCCCCTCATAAGTAATCTCCAACTCAACCATTCTCTGCAACTTTTATTAACCGAGAGCACTTAACTAAAACCCCTCTTCTCGAATAGTTTCCTCTTAAACCCTTAAAAAACCATATCTTTCCTAAAAACTCTCTCATCTGCACTTTCAGTCAAGTTTTTTGGGAAGTAAAAAATAAACAAAGTATAGTTAAAATTCCTAAAGTTACATAAACAAGCTTTATATAAAATCCCCTAACTTCAAGAGAAGTAAAACCACGGGATAACCTAAGAACATTATGAATCAAAACTCCACTCAAAACAGCTCCTAATGCCAACAAAAAACAACTAAAACTTAAAATAGCTCCCCCATCTGAAATATGCCGAACGGGGAGTCCTCCAGATCCCACTACTAATAATATTAATACCCGGCCACTATAAAAAAGAGTTCTAGCCATTCCTAACATCACTATGATAACCCTCATTATAGGAAAATTCCCATCTACTAAAGAAGCAATTATATACTCCTTTGAGTAAAACCCAGCCATAAATGGAAGACCAGCTAAAGATAAAATAGAAATCACCAACCATAAATATAATATAGGAGCCTTCCATGCAATTCCACCTATTAACCGAGCATCTTGAAGCCCACCCCTATAAAAAATAATTCTCCCCACAGCTATAAATAATAAAGCCTTTAAAAAAGAGTGAACCACTATATGAAAAAACGCAACTTGAATCGCGCCTAGAGCTAAAAAAAGCATTATCCTTGCCACTTGACTTAAAGTTGATAACGCAAGCACTTTTTTTAAATCTATTTCTCCTACAGAACTTGAACCTGCAAGCAAAATAGTCCTGCATGAACACACAAATACTACTAAATCTCACGACTCATCCACTAAATCAGGATAACGTAATATCACATAAACTCCTGCGGCTACTAACGTAGATGAATGTACTAAAGTAGAAACAGGAGTTGGAGCAGCCATAGCTGCTGGTAATCAGGCAGAAAAAGGAACCTGAGCCCTTTTAGTTAACGACCCCAACCTTACCGCCCCTGCAATAATAAATTGATTTCTCCTAGATCACATTGAAGAACAATCAAAAGCCATAGAAGCTATAAGAAATACAATCCCTATAATAAAACAAGCATCCCCAATACGATTAGAAACAAATGTTAATGTCCCAGCTCTTAAAGACGGCTTATTTATTCGGTAAACTACTAATAAATATGAAATCACTCCTAAAAAATCCCACCCAATTATTATAGGTAAGAAACCAGGTACAAACACTAAAAGCAATATTGCTATAACAAATGAACCCAACAGCAAAATAAAACGCTTAAAGTACACCTCATGACTTATATAAAATCAAGAGTACAACATTACTACTGCAGAAATATATATAACAGTAAACCCTATCAGCAAAGATATTCTATCTATTACTACATGAAACCGAATACTTGGAAATCGGTCAGAATCAGTAGACCCCAATTCTAATACCAAATACTCAGAAAACCACCCCCTACTTCAAATAGAAAAAACAATAATCACCCCTATAAAAATTATTAAAGTAATTTTAACAATCTCCACTAATTTGCAATCTCTCACCTAAACCTATATACTTATACTCTCCGATTAACAGTCGATAGTTCTCTTTAAACTAAGGCTCAATAAAGAGGATCAAATTCTCCTTCTTGGTGTAAACAAGATACACTTTATATGCTACTCTTCACCTTTATGTAAGCTCCCCCTACACTCTAACACACAAGAGAATTATAAATTCACATAACCTTAATGGAAGTAAAACTTCTCAACACAAACCCATTAGTAAATCATAACGAAATCGAGGTAATGCCCCACGTACTCATACTATAAAATAAGATACCACTAATAAAAAAAAAATAAATATTATATCCCCAATTAACTCAATCCCCCTTATCCCTCTAAAAAATAAAATAGAAACTAATAACCTTATAAATAATATATTTCTGTATTCGGCTAAAGCTATTAAAGCAAATCCAACTCCACCATACTCAACCCTGTACCCCGCCACCAATTCAGACTCTCTCTCAACAAAATCAAATGGAGCTCGATTAGTCTCTGCTAATGTAGCCACAAGCCATAAAATTATAACCTCTTGGCCAACTCAAAAAAACCATAACGGAAACTCTCGAATAGCCATTAAATCAAAACTACCAATTAACAAAAGGGGACAATACAAACAAGTTCTTATAAACACTTCATATGAAACTCTTTGAGCTACAGCCCGCATAGCTCCTAAAAATCCGTAACGAGAATCACAAACTCAACCGGATAAAAAAACTCCAAATACGCTAAAAGAAGAGACACATTGGAAAAATAATAACCCTAACTCAAAATTTGAATAACGAAATGAACCTGGAAAAATTAATCAAAGCCTATAAGCACAAAAAAAACAGAGAAAAGGGCCTAATAAAAATATAAATCGAGTCCTAGAAAATGGAAATCTAATTTCTTTTTTAAAAAGCTTAACCCCATCTCCAATAGGTTGAAGAATCCCTTTAAACCTGACCTTATTCGGGCCTTGACGCAATTGAATCATCCCAAGCCCCTTTCGCTCCACCACAATATAAAAAGCTACAGCTATTATTATAACAATTACTACAATCATCCCTCTAACCACCATTAAAAGAGCACTCGCTCATCTTTAGGTTTTAAATCTAATGCATATTATCTGCCATTTTAATACACCTCCAACATAAAATAACTGTTTCAAAGAGTTAAAAGCTCTTCACTTTATATAAGCTATAGAAGCAGATGTTAAAGACAATTAATCCCATATTTACCCCATCAAGATAGCCCAATTTATCTGGCATAACATCTCTTAGTAAAAAACCTTATAAAGAGTTTCCTAAGAACCCAAAATCCTTCGTGCCCATACACCACTTTACTCTAACCCTTTATTCAATCTAAAGTTCCCTCATTAAATTCATGAATTAAACCCCCTAAGAGAATTAATAAAAACAAAAAAGTCAATCCTTTCCCTACTATTGGTATCAAACAAAACACTATTTTTAATCTTATTACAATCGGGAATAATAAAATAATTTCCATATCAAAAATTAAAAACAAAAGCGCCAATAAAAAAAACTGCATAGAAAATGGAGATCGCGAACTTCTTATTGGGTCAAACCCACACTCAAAAGAAGTAAGCTTTGCCCACTCAAACCGCCAATTTTGACTAACCATTACTCCTAAAATAACTAAAGCAATAGTAAAAAAAAATACTCATTAAAATAAGCAAATCTATTTCTCATTAAAAACACACTACCACTCACATATTTTTCTACAATTACACCTTAAATAAAACTAACTACAATTTAAATTGAGCTTCCTCACAATAAAAAGACAACAATCCTACAAAAATTATAGATTGTAATGAGGCTAAACAACCTTCAATTACATATAATGACATCCCTATAAAGAATAATAAAATCCTAGACAAACCTCAAAAATCTATAAACGGAAAGATAAACTCCTCAGCTATGTAAAAAGTTAAATTTACAAGCAATTTACCTATAAATAGATTAGTCCTCATCCGCATAGATAATGTAAAAGGTCGTACCACTAATCTAAACCATTGAGATGCTACTAACATTGCTACTACCGCAATTCCTATATCTCCTTCCACATGGCTAATAAAAAATATTCACCAATTCTTATTAAAATTTAAAGAAACAGTGGCAAACCAAAAAGGAAATGAAAATCCTAAAGTTAAAGCATAATGACAATTAACAGGGTAAGAATAAGCTAAAACACCAGCCAAATTTACAGCTAGTAAAAAATATAATAAAGAAAAATTCAAATGAACTAATCCACCAAATTTTTTAGCACCAATTGGAAATCCTGATGAAAATCCAACTGCCCCCTCAAAAAGCGCAGACTCAACTCAAGAATTCCTATATCAAAAAGTTCTTATCAATACTGAATAGACCGGTCACACCACACTAACAGTCCATATCCCTAATTCCAGCACTCTAAATCCACCTATAAAGCAATCCATAAAAGTAAAAATATCTCTAGACATTCTTAAGCCTTTAAACGAATCGAACGTTCCTAAATTAATTTCAAAATAATCATTTCCCAACAAAGCCTTAAGGGAATTTAATCCCATCTCTGACTCGAAAAATCAACGTTTTCATTACACTACTAAAAAATCAATTAACTACTGATTTCCCTATTTCCACAAAATAATATTTTATTTAAACTAAATTGACCCCTAATAAAATTTCTCAAATTATATTATAAAACAACTTAAAAACAAGAATCCCCCTATTAAAATTCCTAGTGAATAAATTAAAGAGTATAAATAACGCTCTCTTAAATTAAATATAGGTTTTACCATTTTTCTACAAACTCCGTGATTAACAACCCTATACAAAAACATACAGTAAACCCCAGTAAATAAACATATAAGGACTAAAGGAACCATAAAAAAAACTGATAAGTATACTAAAGACCCAGCACAAAAAATCTCCCTAAAAAAATTCAACGAGGGAGGAATCCCTATGTTAATAATACATATTAAAAACCAAAACATTGAAAATAAGGGAAAAACACGAAGAATACCTTTTCTTAAAAGCACTCTTCGAGAGTGGGACCAATCATACACCCTTGCAGCTAAAGAAAATAAAGCCGGAGAACATAAACCATGAGCAAAAAACAAGCATATCCCTGCCATCTTTCCACACTCATAGAACCTTAAAATTCCCCCTAACCCTAAAGCCATATGCCTAATTGAAGAGTAAGCAATTAATGCTTTTAAATCTCTCTGAGTTAAACAATACAAACCCCTCATAAAACCCCCCCACAAACTAATAACAATAATAAACATTAATACTCCTCTCATTTTTATTTCAAACACCCACACAAAACGAAATAAACCATAACCCCCTAACTTCAATAAAATCCCCGCCAAAATCATAGACCCCCTTAAAGGGGCCTCTACATGAGCCTTAGGTAATCATCCATGAACTAAATACACTGGTAACTTAACCAAAAATCCTAAAATCATTAAAATACAAGTTCATCTTTGAAAATACTCTCAACTTCCACTCATCAATTTCATTAATAAAAATCTATCCGTAAATCTTTCATTTCAAATTAACAAAATAATAATAAGCAAAGGTAAAGACCCACATACCGTGTATATTAGTATTAATACTCCCGCCTGAAGCCGCTCTGGTTGATAGCCCCATTTCAAAATTAATCAAAAAGTTGGTAACAAAGAAAACTCAAAAAAAAAATAAAAATCTATTCAATTAGACATTAAGAAAAAAACAATACATACCAACGAAATTAAATAAACAACCTCCTCTATATCCTTACTACTACCTACATTATCCCTAAATTTATAATCTCTTACACTAGAAACTAACCTTATCATTGGCACTAAGATAACCAACATAGCTATTAACAAAGATACCCCGTCAAAACCAATTCAACCCCTTACTATGCAATAAAATCAAGACAAACCAATTAAATCTAGCATAATAAAAATACCAGAGAACCCTCAAGCTACACTCCTTAAAATTCCCCTATTTGGAATACAATAAATAACAAAACAAGAAATCACAGTTCCTATAACTCCCCCCACTTAATTAAAAATTATACTCCCGCTTCGAAATTCAATACAATATACAAAACACCCTAATAAAAACCGCCCAATAAAACAAAAAAATAACATCAACAAAAAGAGGTGAAAACTGAGGCATTCCCAATTATTTTATTAGGAAAAAAGTTAAACATTACCAGCCGATCCTTTCGTACAAAGCTGCCATAAAAAAAAGATAGAAACCGACCTAGTTCACACCGGTCTTAACTCAGTTCATGTAAAATTTTAAAAGACGAACAGTCTCACTTTTTTAGCTGCTGCGCCAAAAAGATATCTTAATCCAACATCGAGGTCGCAAACCTTTCCCTTAATCAGAACTCTTAAGAAAGATAACGCTGTTATCCCTGTGGTAGCTTTTGCTTACTTCTTCCATGAAGGATCTTTACCATAAAACGAAGCATTCTTTTTAGCTTCTTATTGCCCCAATAAAACTTCAACTTCTTTAAATAAAAAAACATAATCAAGCTCAACAGGGTCTTCTCGTCTTTTTCAAAAATTCAAGCCTTTTCACTTAAACGGAAACTTCACACTATTCTTAAGAGACAGCTTTTTTATCGTCAAACCTTTCATACCTTTCCCCATTTAAAGGACAACTGACTACGCTACCTTTGTACAGTTATTCACTGCAGCCGTTTAGATAAACCACCGGGCAGGTCAGACCTTTTATAATATATTAATCAAAAGGCCATGTTTTTGATAAACAGGCGTAAAAAAAATTAGCCGAATTCCTTTTAAAAACATTTATAGAAAATAAACTTTTCGTTAAAAAATAAACATTATAACTCCTTATTTAAAACAATTTTCATTTTATACTACATTTATTACTAATTTTATACTAAGTTCTTCATAAGTAATTATCACAAACATAAAGGTACCTAATCAAACAATTTTCCGTAATTACTTTATAGTAATACTTCTTATAGGTGGCCAATATCAACCCTACTAACTCACTGCACATTTCCCCTTATATTTTAGAGCTTACCCCTAAAATCTAAATTAAAATCTCATTAAAATTTCATTTTAAACCTGTAATTTTAATAAATAAACTCTATCTATACTTAAATATATTTCCCTTTAAACCAGCTATCAATTTTTCCGAAAAACATATCATTACCATTCTTATCTTTCCCCTAATTCTGCAACATTAGAAATACAAAAGAATTACTCTAAAATTTTCAGGATACAAAATTTTCATATACTCTTTACAAATCATGATACAAAAAGAACACTAATTAATAATTTCTATTAATAAAAATCATCTCTCACGAAACCATAACACTTTACTCTTTCACAATACTACTTACAAACAGATTTCTCTACAATATTAATTACTTTTTATAAAACCCCCAATCAACAAATAAAAATGGGATAGTAACAAAAAACCTAAAATACCTTAATGTTGCTAAAGGGCCAAGTGACGAAAGAGGTATATCAATAGAACATCCACCAATCACCCTTAACATAACAAACCCAGCAACAAAATCTCAAAAAAATATCCGAGCAATAAAATTATGAGCAAATCCCTTTAGCACATTCTTACGTGGAAATAAAGGTATTAAATATAGCACAAACACAGACCCAACCAATGCCAAAACACCGCCCATTTTATTAGGAACTCTCCGTAAAATACAATAAGCAAATAAGAAATATCATTCCGGTTCAATATGTTGTGGAGTCTTTAAAGAAGAAGCAGGAATATAATTATAAGGATTGATAAATAAATCAGGTCTTCACAAACAAACCATTACTAAAAAATAAAGCATAATCACAATTCACACTAAATCCTTATAAGTGTAAAGCCTATGAAAACTAGTAATATCAGCATCTCTCCTAACCCCTAAACAATTTGTAGACCCCGTCTCATGAAGATTTATAATGTGAAAAACAACAAGAACAATTATAATAAAAGGACCAACAAAATGAAATACATAAAAACGCTTTAAAGTCCCATCTCCAACACAAAAACCTCCCCACAATCATTCCACTAAAAAAGATCCCACATAAGGAATAGCTCTAAACATTCTCGTAATTACAGTAGCAGCCCAAAAAGACATCTGCCCCCACGGTAATACATAACCAGTAAAAGAAATAGCTATTAATAATATTAAAATAGTACACCCTCTTCACCAGGTATTACTTATATAGTAGGATTGATAATAAATTCCTCGCCCAATATGTATATAAATACATACAAAAAAAAATGATGCGCCAGTAGCATGTATTCTTCGAATAAATCAACCCCCATTAACATCTCGTATAATGTGAGCAATAGAAGAAAAAGCTAAATCCGTATCCGGGGTATAATGGGCGGCCATTAATAAACCCGTAATTAACTGAGTAGTTAGACAAACCCCCAATAAAGACCCAAAATTTCAAAAATTTCTCAAATTTACAGGAACAGGTAAATCATATAAAGCTCTTTTTATTCTATAAAGAATTCCTTTACCATCGTGGTTTCCCATTTACAAATAGTAAACTTTATGTTTCCCTTATGACCCGAAATCATATACGCTCTTTACGCCAACTATTTAACTTCAAATTAACCTACCCCAATTTCACTTTACTTCACAATTACTTCCTCTAACACAGAGACACAATCTCTCGTCCCTAAAACTCCCTGTTTTAACACTAAAGAAACATCCCTAGAAGTCATTACAGCTACTGAAATAGGCATCATCCTATGCCCTTCGCCACATAACTCATAACAATTTCCATAAAAAACTCCACTCCGCAGTGGAGAAATACCTAAAGAATTTACTCGCCCAGGGACAGCATCACACTTCACCCCTAAACTAGCAACCCCCCATGAATGTATAACATCCATAGTAGAAATTAATATTTCATTCTTTACAGAAGATATTAAATAACAAGCATCCGTGACCGTATACCCACGAAAATTTCTTTGATCTAAAGCCGACCTATTAAAAACCTCATAAACTTCATAAGAATAATTTCATTTACAATCCAAAAAGATATGGGGAATTCAACTTCTTACTCTCCTTATCAATTCATCATCAACCTTACTTAATTCATCTCCTAATAAACACTCTTCGTCTACAACAAAAGCAAGACGTTCACTCAATTCATCACCTTTCATCCCTTCACCAATCAAATTACTACAATCCTCCAATTCAACTTCATCTAAAAAAGCATAATTAGTTAAATCAAGCCAATCAGATAACCATTGCTCATCCATCTCCTTTTCCTTACTAGCAAAATCAACAATATAACTATACTCTCAATACCATTGGTGAGCAGTCACCTTTATCCCATTTTCCACATGATCACCAACCTCTATAATATAAAGATTTATTAACGAAACATAACCCAAAAAACAAAGTATAAAAGCAGGCACTATAGTCCACATAATTTCCAATAATTCATTATGATAAACATACTTATTCATCTTCCCCCCAAAAAAAGTTCGGCTATTTAAAAATAAAACTATAAATCACCCAACTACTACTAAAACCGCGACTGCGACTACCATCACCAGATCATTATACAAAATTAATTCCTGCCCAACCACAGTATTTATATCAAAAAACCATAATTTATTTCAAGACCCCATTCAAAATAACTGAATATCAGCATCATTAATTCCCAAAATTAAAATTTTTATTAAACTATATTTTGTCAAATGAAAATAAACTCATTTAAACCCTAGTATGTCGATCTATTTTCATTCATCACAAAAGCTTCTTCTTAATATCTTTAGCATTAAATCCAAACCTGTTCTGTGAACGATTATGAAATCGAAGAGGATAACCTCGGAAAGATCATTCTGCTTCAGTCCCATAAACCAAAGGAAATACTAAACATCGTTGCCTTAATATTCTTTCCCAAATAATAAATAAAAAAGTAAAAAGACTTACCAAAGAAACAGTGGCACCTCACCTAGAAAATAAATTCAAACCATGCAATCTATCACTATAATCTCTATAACGGCGAGGCATCCCGAGTAATCCTATTAAATGTTGAGGAAAAAAAGTAACATTTACACCAATAAACATTGTTCAAAATTGCCCCCGTCTTCAAAAAGGATGCAAACCTAAACCAGTTACCATTGGATATCAAAAATGAAACCCAGCAAATAAAGAAAATACTGCTCCCATTCTTAATACGTAATGAAAATGCGCAATTACATAATAAGAATCATGCATTATCACATCTAAAGAAGCACTAGCTAAAACAATCCCAGTAATTCCCCCTACAGTAAATAAAAATAAAAAACCTATAGCCCAATACATCATAGGTCATCAACGAACGTATCCCCCACTCATTGTAGCCAACCAGCTAAAAACTTTTACCCCAGTAGGAATAGCAATAATTAATGTCACTGTCCTAAAATAAGCACGACTATCAACATTTATCCCCACCGTAAACATGTGGTGGCCCCAAACAATAAAACCTAAAAAACCAATAGACAACACAGCATAAATCATAGGAACCTTTCCAAACAACTCAAGCTTACTTCTTCCTACCTTAACAACATGAGAAATAATCCCAAACCCAGGTAAAATTAAAATATAAACCTCAGGATGTCCAAAAAATCAAAATAAATGGACAAAAAGAATAGGATCACCCAAACCAGCAGGATCAAAAAAACTAGTATTAAAATTACGATCAGTTAATAATATTGTTAATCTCCCAGCCAAAACAGGTATAGCAATAATTAACAAAAATCCAGTAACAGCTACACACCAAACAAATATAGTCACACGCAATAGTGATAAAGCTTCAACACGCATGCAAAGAGAAGTTACCACAAAATTAATAGAAGCTAAAATAGAAGACACACCACCTAAATGAAGAGATAAAATTACAAAATCAACAGAAGGACCAGCGTGTCCTATAACTCTAGACAACGGGGGATAAATAGTTCACCCAGTACCCGCTCCACTTTCCACATAAGCAGAACCAAGCAACATTAAAACCGACCTAGGCAATAATCAAAATCTTAAATTATTCATTCGTGGAAAAGCCATATCTGGAATCTGTAACATTAAAGGTACCAACCAATTTCCAAAACCCCCAATCATTATCGGTATTACTAAGAAAAAAATCATTAATAACCCGTGAGCAGTAACCACTACTTGGTATAAATGACTATCCCCTAAAACCCCAGCCCCCGGCATAGCTAACTCAAAACGAATAATAATACTAAAAGCAGTTCCCATTAACCCTGCCCAAATCGAGAAAAAAAAATAAAGAGTCCCAATATCTTTATGATTACTTCTAAATAACCAACGCCGAACAACAGCCCGCTTATAGAAAGGCACACTAGACCCCCCTCTAAAAGATCAAATTACTCCTTTCAAACCTAATAAAATATCACGAACCCCTAATACTAGGACAAAAACAAGAGACTTAACATAGTCAATTAAATAACCAAGAGAATAAAAAAGTACAAACTTATAAACAAGCACAAGGCCCTTAGCTAAACGATCAGCCACAAATATAAATAAATTAACCCACTCAACCCCATAAAGATCTTTTTCAAGTAAAATATCAATTAGCAACCTCACTAATAAATTTAATATTATTTTCCTTAAGTGAACATGAAAATCACACTATTAAGTTGCAAACTTAATCTTCTACACTTAAAGTAATCCACCACATTAATAAATACACGCTCCAAAATACTCTATTACCTTAGCCGCTTCAAAGCTATATTCTTTTTAAACTACCGAAGCTACTGATTCCCCCAAACATAAACACAAAGAAATACTACAATCCAAACTACATCTACAAAATGCCAATACCATATACAACTATCTAACCCAAAATGATGATGTTTGTAAGTAAAATGCTTCTTTAAAAGCCGAACTCAACACACCGTTAAATAAATACTTCCAATAATTACATGCAAGCCATGGAATCCTGTTAACACAAAAAACACTCTCCCATAAGCCCCATCCGATATAGAAAAAGAAGCAGAATAATATTCATGAACCTGCAAATAAGTAAAATACACACCCAAAACAATAGTTACCCCCAAACACAATAATCCCAATTTTCACCACTTAGCCCTTAAACGAACTCCCTGTAAACTATCCAATCTAATTGACCTATGAACTTTAACAGCTTTGTGGGCCGTTGTTGCCCACAAACCAGATCTCACTAATACAACAGTATTTAAAAAGGGAACACCTCAAGGGTACATCCCGTCTATTCCTACTGGAGGCCATTGCGCTCCAACCCCTTGTATGGAAATTTCTCCCACTCTAGCAGTAAAAAAAGCCCAAAAAAGACTAAAAAAAAATCAAGCTTCTGACAAAATAAATATATAAAAACCTCAACGTAAATTCAATACCACATGTGAGGTGTGATTACCTAAAAAAGTCCTCTCTTCAACAATATCCCTTCACCACCCAGTCAATGCTATCCCAAGAAAAAAAGAAACCATCCCTAAATATGAATACATACTAAAAGAAGCTTCATCAGTTAAATATCAAATCAGCCCAATCGCCACGCCAAACATCCTTGCAGAAATCACAATTGGTCAAGGCCTTATTAACACTTTATTATACCCAGTTCGAGCCATAAAAAAACAAACGGAATCGAACCGCAAACAGAAAAGATTAGAAATCTCACTATGTACCCATCGTTTTTCTTTACTTAAAAACTTTTCATATTTCAAACTCCTCTTCATCCATAGCAACATAATAATTAAAAACTAATAAACTTCAAACCCTCACTAAAAAGAAAACTTATATCTTAAAACAACCCTACCACCACACTCTCGGGCCCCCTTAAAACATTCTAGTAACAGTCTTACACACGAACCTTTTGTATGGAAAACAAATATACTTTTCATACTCCTGTTACAATAATTTAAAGAAAACAAATATATTTTTCCATACCTTCATTATTTAATCAAGGCCCCTTTAAACTTTCTTGCCAACCTAATAGCAATTACCATAATCGCCAATAACAAAAACCCTAACAAAACTACACCCAAACCCCACCCCTTTCTAAAATACAAAGCATCTCTCCAACAAAAAATCCCTCTTCCAACTACTCAACTTGAAAATAAAAAAACTACTAAAAAATACAGACAAACCCCTCAAAATTTCCCTACAACCCTTAACCCTTCAGTAAAATATTTTAATAGCAAATCTCTTTTTGTTACAGAAATCAATGACACAGAGTAAGCAAATACAATTAAAACTCCTCCTACCACAACAATAAAAAACCTAAACCCAAAAAGGCTTCCTACAGAGACTATTAAAGGCAACCTAACAACTCTCACTATTAACAATCCACTTCCTAAGATAAGAGGATGTTCAACCCAAACAGAAAAATTTCTACACAAAAGCAAAAAAACCAAAACAAATATCTCAGCCATACGCACTATTTAAACCGAACCTAATATTGTAATAAACCTCCTCTTTAAATCCCCACTTACACTTTTACCCAGAAATTCTACGAACATATTAATCCACACTTTAAAAAAATACTTTTAAAATATAATTCTTTCCATTACTTGATTCTAACAGTACTCTAAAAACTACCACAATAAGAACACTCATTAAAACAAATTAAATCACAAATTATAAACCTCACTGCTATAGTTCCTTTTCTTCCTAATAAAAAGGAGGTAAATACCTATAATTAAGGTTACAACTTAACACTTCTACAGCCGCCTATTCAACTTTCAGACCAGGGGAACAACTCCTTTTCTAAGACTGCAATTTAGAACTTTACTAAGTTACAAGGCCTTTAAAAAGAAGAATATTAATTCTATAATATGGGTATGAACCAAATAACTTTACTTAGTTTATCTTTTACACAACATTAATTACACTACCAATATTGCTTCGTCGCAATTTACTTCAATTTAATATTTAAATACTAAATACATTCATTTAACCTTCTTCCTTAGTAAAATTTTCTATTTTATCCTACCCTTCTATATAAAAGAAGAATATTATTCTACAGTATGGGTATTACCCAAACAGCTCCATTTAGCTTACCTTCTATATAACACCAATTTATATTAGCATTACTATGTTACGACTTACCTCGATTTAACACGTAGGATATCGGGCGATTTGTACGCACTCCAATTACCCTATTCAACTTTCCTCTCTTATAAAAATTTACTAATAAGTACACCTTCCTGTTAATATTTCATTAGCAAATCCGTCTTATTTTATAATTGTAACTCAGCTAAACCCTTTAGATCCTATACGTGTACCTGAATTCCTGTATAAAATTTTCCAAAATATACATCACGCTCGTATCTTTTTTCTTCAAAATTACCTTTCAACGGCGGTATATAAAGACTACTAAAGGTGAGGTAATTTGAGTATTATCAATTTAATCGCCAAGTTCCCCTTAATGGTTGTGGAGCACCGCCAACTTCTTTGAGTTTTAAGCAATACTAGCTCGTAGTCCCCGTAAATTATTTGACAGCATAAATAAAAGGGTATCAAATCCTTGTCTTTGTTACAGCCTTTTCAGATTAAGTTTTTAAGTATCTCTTAATTTAAAACCTATATGCATTTTACCACCATAAATCAAAATCAATACTTCATTATAACCTCACTCTTTTTACAAAATTATTAACTTGGGGTATAAAGACTGACCGCGAATGCTGGCACTTTATTATTCTCCCCTCCTATAAATTACTTAACCTATATTTCTATATTATTAATCAATCCTAGCTACTGGAGTAGAGATATTAATTAACCTATCATAAATCACCTAATCGGCCTACATACCTCCTCTATTTAACTTTTTTAAACCATTAACTAAAAAAGATATTTCCCTCTCTCCAACTCTTAAAATACCATGTATTCCTTAAATATACAGCCAACATACTACCAGAAGTTAATAAACTACTCTTTTACCTTTAACAAAGAACCAAGTATCACCTACCAAAAATTTACAAAATTTTTATTCTTCTTCTTAAACTATAGTCCCAATAAAAGACTTACAAGCACCAAAAACATGACAAATTTTCATTCTTATTAAACTACTTTTACCTACTTATAATATTAAACAATTACAATTAACAAAAATAAACCAAATCCCACCACTACATTTAACAAAACTCTTACAAAAAATAAAAATACTTTTAAATCCGCCAACCCTCTTTTTACAAACTGCCACTTTAACAACCTACCCCAGTATAAATTCAAATATGTAAAAAATCTACTATAATAAAACAAGCTAACTCCGGAACTCAAAAATAAAACTACACATCCAATAGGGAATATCTCCCAACAACAAATTAAAAAAACAGCCTTTATAAAACACCCCCTTAAAGGTGGGATACCAGCAAAAGAGAATATATATAAAGAAATTATAAATAAATCTATATCCCCTTCCACATTAAACTTTGTCAAATCCAAAAACCTGTAAATTCCGCAAATTCAAAGTCTTGCTATTAAACTAAGACTTAAACAAAAATACAAACTCATATAGGTTAAAAATTCATTTCAACCAATCAAGCTTATAAAAACTATATACCCTAAATGAACTATTGAAGAAAAAGCCAATAAAACACGAAACTGAAGAACCCCAATCCCCCCAATACAACCAACCAAGCCTGTTAAACAAGCAGAAAACTCAATCATCTGCTGCAAATAATTTTCCAGTATTAAATTCACCAAAATTCAAATAGGGTTAAATTTTTGAATCACAGAAACTACAAAACACCCTACCCAAGAAATAACCCCTATAACAGAAGGAATTCAAAAATAAAAAGGAAACAACCCTAATTTCATTATCAATCCGACCATTATAATAAATTCAACCAATCAACCTCCCTTATAAAAATTAATCACTAACAAAAACCCAATCAATAAAAAAATAGATCTAAAAACCTGAATAATAAAATATTTTTGAATTCCTTCTACTTCCTCCACTCTCGATCCCCCCAAAACTCCAATCGCCCCAAAAAATCTTAACTCTATCCCCACTCATATTCCTAATAAACCAACTCTATAAATACAAACAAAAATCCCCCCAACCATGATATAACCTCTAACAATAACAGCTATAGGTACAAACCACCCGATTAACATAAGTAAATTCTATTAAGACATCTTTAAACCCCACTTAAACAATAATTTATTAATTTACCACTCTCCTATTTAATAATATTTTCAATTCACAAACCTCCTGCACAGAAAATACACTTTGCACACTACTTCCATAATTAAAAACCTAAAAATCTAAAAGACTTTACATTTATTCGCCCAGTATACCGCGCAGCTCTCACTAATAAAGCTATTCCCAAAACAGTTTCACAAACTCTAAAAGTTAAAATAACAATACAAAAATACAACCCTACCCCCCTAAAAGAAATATAAGATAAATTTATACAAAATAAAAAAACACAAAACCCTATCAACTCAAAAACCAATAATAAATTCATAAAAAAATTAAAGTGTGTTATAAAATGAACTAAAGAAAAAAAAACAAACAC